ATAACTTTTGGACTAACATAGTTCGATATCCACGATTTTTTATTGGTAGTATGATAGGATTAGTATTAATTATAATAACACCTTTTAGAAACTTATTTAAAACACCTAAATTACGTTTGTTTGTAATCTTATTTAGTTTAGTCTTTATTTTAAGTTTATATTTCATTATTCGAACTATGGTTGGCTTATAAATTATAAAATTTAAGACTGAAAAAAGAACTATTTATTTAATGAGTAAACTTAAAGTTTAAATATCAAGAAAGTTTAGTGTATATACTTTTTTGATAAATACAAGCTTAATTAAAGAGATTAGTTAATAATTTTAAAAAATTATTTATAAACCTTTATATTTTTACAATTCTAATTTCTTGAAAGCTGGTGAAGGGATTTGAACCCCCAACCTACGGATTACAAATCCGTTGCTCTACCGTTGAGCTACACCAGCTATGTTTTTTATATATAAATGTAAACCATAAATACTTTAACGATAAAAAGAATTTTTAGTCATTTAAATTAATATAACATCCACATATCCATACTACTGTTAAAGAAATAAAAACGCAATAGTTAAGATCTAAATTTTCTTAAGGCATCTTTCTATAAATAGTATTAAGCAAAAAGAGACAAAAGTTTTGTTGTTTTTAGTATTTTCTATATGTTACAATTAATTGTAAAGCCAGATTTATATAAAAATTAATTACAATAAAAAATGGGACAACAAATTTTACGAGCATTGCTAATAGGATTAATTCTTATTAGTATTATTGATTTAAGTTTCAAAACATTTGGAATACAAACCCCTGAAGGGCCAGAAGCTATTAGAAATCAAGCCCAATTAAACCAAAACGTTGTAAGTTCACGTATGACTTATGGACGTTTCTTAGAATATTTAGAAATGGGATGGGTGAAACAAGTTGATTTATACGATAACAGTCGAAATGCTATAGTTCAAGCCTCTAGCCCAGAATTAGGCAACCGTCCACAAACAATTCGAGTTGAAATTCCAGTTGGAGCTTCTCAATTAATACAAAAATTAAAGGAATATAATATTGATTTTGATGCTCATCCAGCAGAACAAAAAAATCTTTTTGTTACTATAGTAAGTAATTTACTTTTACCATTAATTTTCATTGCTGGGTTAGTTTATTTCTTTCAAAATTCTGAAAATTTTGGTGGTGGTTCAGGCCAATCACCATTAAGTTTAGGTAAATCAACAGCGCGATTTGAACGTCGCCCTGATACGGGAATTAATTTTAGTGACATTGCTGGAATTGACGAAGCAAAAGCAGAATTTGAAGAAATTGTTTCATTTTTAAAAGAACCTGAAAAATATACAGTTGTTGGTGCAAAAATCCCAAAAGGAATTTTATTGGTTGGACCTCCAGGCACGGGGAAAACATTATTAGCTAAAGCAATTGCAAATGAAGCAGACGTTCCATTTTTTAGTGTAGCTGGTTCGGAATTCGTTGAAATGTTTATTGGTATTGGAGCAGCAAGGGTAAGAGATTTATTCCAAAAAGCTGCTGAAAATGCTCCGTGTATTGTGTTTATTGATGAAATTGATGCTGTAGGTCGAGAGCGTGGTGCTGGTGTTGGTGGTGGAAACGATGAACGTGAACAAACACTAAATCAATTGCTAACTGAAATGGATGGGTTTAAAGAAAATAAAGGTGTTATCGTTGTTGGTGCGACAAATCGTGTAGATATTTTAGATGCAGCATTATTACGTCCTGGACGCTTTGACAGACAAGTTACAGTCAATTTACCAGACAGATTAGGGCGTATAAGTATTTTAAAAGTTCATGCTAAAAACAAACCTTTAGGAGAAGATGTTTCATTAGTTCAATTAGCAAATAGGACTCCCGGATTCTCAGGTGCAGATTTAGCGAACTTATTAAATGAAGCTGCAATTTTAGCAACAAGATATAAAAAATCAACAATCTCAAAGAATGAAGTTAATCAAGCTATTGATCGAATTATAGGTGGTATTGCAGGCGCACCAATGGAAGACAGTAAAAATAAAAAATTGATTGCTTACCATGAAGTTGGACATGCTATTACAGGTACAGTTTTACAATCACACGATGAAGTGGAAAAAATTACAATTACTCCAAGAGGAACAGCAAAAGGTTTAACTTGGTTTACACCAGACGAAGATCAAAGTTTAATTTCTCGTTCAGCACTATTAGCAAGAATCATAGCAACATTAGGTGGTCGTGCAGCAGAACAAATTATTTTTGGTGATCCAGAAGTTACAACTGGTGCAAGTAGTGATTTACAACAAGTTACAAATTTAGCACGTCAAATGGTAACTCGTTTTGGTATGTCCAATATTGGCCCAATCGCTTTAGAAGATGAAAGTAATGGTCAAGTATTTTTAGGTGGAACAATGAATCAAGATTCGGAATATGCTGAAAGTATTGCCGATAGAATTGATGATGAAGTATGTAAAATTATTAATTATTGTGAAGAAAAAGCTCTGCAAATAATTTTAGATAAT